TTACTTGCTCAAGTACTAAGAGGTTTTTTGTTAGTAACCCAATCAATTCTTAGAAAATATATTATATTACCTTCATTGATAATAGCTAAAAATATAGTCCGTATACTATTATTTCAATTTCCTGAATGGTCTGAGGATTTAAAGGATTGGAATAGAGAAATGCATATTAAATGTACCTATAATGGCGTTCAATTATCAGAAAAAGAATTTCCAAAAAACTGGTTAACAGACGGTATTCAGATCAAGATCCTATTTCCTTTTAGTCTTAAACCTTGGCACAGATCTAAACTACAAGCCCCTTATAATGATCCAATGAAAAAGAAGGATCAAAAAAATGATTTTTGCTTTTTAACAGTTTTTGGAATGGAAACTGAACTACCTTTTGGTTCTCCCAGAAAAAAACTTTCATTTTTTGAACCCATTTTTAAAGAACTAAAAAAAAAATTAAAAAAATTGAAAAAGAAATGTTTTATAATTCTAAGAATTTTAAAAGAACAAAAAAAGTTGTTTCTAAATGTCTCAAAAGAAACAAAAAAATGGATCATTAAAAGCATTCTGTTTATAAAAGAAATAATAAAAGAACTCTCAAAAATAAACCCAATTATATTATTTGGATTTGGATTGAGAGAAATAGAAGTATATGAATTGAGTGAAACGAAAAAAGATTCGATAATTGGTAATGGGATGATTCATGAATCGTCGATTCAAATTATATCTCAGGGTTGGACAAATTATTCATTAACAGAAAAAAAAATGCAAGATCTAACTGATAGAACAAATACAATAATAAATCAAATAGAAAAAATTACAAAAGAAAATAAAAAAGGAACTCCAGATATAAATTTTAGTTCTAACAAAATAAGTTATGATAATAAAGTATCAGAATCACAAAAAAATATTTGGCAGATATTAAAAAGACAAAATGTTAGATTAATCCGTAAGTCACATTATTTTATAAAATATTTCATTGAAAGGATATACATAGATATCTTTCTATGTATCATTAATATTCCTAGCATCAATACACAACTTTTTCTTGAATCAACAAAAAAAATTATTAATAAATACATTAACGATAATGAAGCAAATCACGAAAGAATTGATAAAACAAATCAAAGTGTAATTCCCTTTATTTCGACTATAAAAAAGTCACTTACTAATATTAGTAACAAGAATTCAAAGACTTTTTGCGACTTATCTTACTTTTCACAAGCATATGTATTTTATAAATTATCACAAACTCAACTTATTAACTTATATAAGTTAAAATCTGTATTTCAATATAACGGAATGTCCCTTTTTCTTAAGAATGAAATAAAGGATTTTTTTGTTGTAACACAAGAACTATTTCATTCCGAATTAAGACATAAGAATCTTCGCAATTATGGAATGAATCCATGGACAAATTGGTTAAGGAGTCAGTATCAATGTGATGTATCTCATATTAAATGGTCTAGATTAGTACCACAAAAATGGCGAAATATATTCAATCAACACTGTATGGCTCAAAATAAAGATTTATGTGATTTATATGAAAAGGATCGATTAATTAACTACGAAAAAAATTTCGAAACAGATTCATTACTGAATCAAAAAGATAATTTTAAAAAACAATATAGATATGATATTTTAGCATATAAATCTATTAATTATGAAGATAAGAAGGACTCTTATATTTATGGATCACCATTACAAGTAAAAAATAACCAAGATATTTTTTATAATTACAACACACATACACAAAAATCATTTAATATGCCGGAAGGTATTCCTATTATCCCTTATCTAGTAGAAGATGATATTAGAGATATGGAGATAAATCCGGATAGAAAATATTTTGATTGGAGAATTTTCCATTTTTGTCTTAAAAATAAGGTCGATATTGACGCCTGGATCGATATTGATACTGACACTAACAGTAATAAATATACTAAGACTAGGGTTAATAAGTATCAAATAATTGATAAAATCAATAAGAGGGGTCTTTTTTATCTCACGATTCAGCAAGATCAAGAAATCAACCTATCCAATCAAAAAACCCTTTTTGATTGGATGGGGATGAATGAAGAAATACTAAGTTGTCCCATATCAAATATGGAATTTTGGTTCTTCCCAGAATTGGGGATACTTTATAATACGTATAAAATTAAACCGTGGGTTATACCAATTAAATTACTAGTTTTAAATTCTAATATAAATGAAAATGATAGTAAAAACAAAAGCATCGCCGGAAATAAAAAAAGGGATCCTTTTATATCAATATCGGAGAATTCAAAAAAATCTTTTGAATTAGAAAACCGAAATCAAGGGGAAAAAGAATACGCGGTCCAAGCAGATTTTAAATCAGCTCTTTCAAACCAAGAAAAAGATGTTGAAGAAGATTATACGGGATCGTACATGAAAAAAAATAGAAATAAAAAGCAATACAAGATCAATACAAAAGCGGAGTTTGATTTCTTCCTAAAAAGGTATTTGCATTTTCAATTGAGATGGGATGATTCTTTAAATAAAAAAATAAGCAATAACATCAAAGTATATTGTCTCCTGCTTAGACTGATAAATCCAAGAGAAATTACTATATCCTCTATTCAAAGAGGCGAAATGAGTCCGGATATTCTGATGATTCAGAAAGATTTAACTCTTACAGAATTGATTAAAAGGGGAATTTTGATTATTGAACCAATTCGTCTATCTATAAAAAATGATGGAAAATTTATTATCTATCAAACCATCGGTATTTCATTAGTTCATAAAAGCAAACACCAAATTAATCAAAGATACCGAGAAAAAAAACATGCCGATAAGAATTCTGATGAAGCCATTACAAAACATCAAAAGATGACTGGAAATAGAGATAAAAATCATTATGATTTGTTTGTTCCTGAAAATATTTTATCACCTAGACGTCGTAGAGAATTGAGAATTCTAATTTGTTTCAATTCTGAGAATAGACATAGAAATGCAGCATTTTGTAATGGGAATAAGGTAAACAGTCAAGTTTTGGATAAAAGCAAAAACTATAAAAAAAAACTTATTAAATTTAAGTTATTTCTTTGGCCCAATTATCGATTAGAAGATTTGGCTTGTATGAATCGTTATTGGTTTAATACCAATAATGGCAGTCGTTTCAGTATGGTAAGGGTACATATGTATCCGCGATTTAAAATGCATTAATAGTACATTTTTGCTATATTTCCCATACTATATCTGATCTATGACGACAAAGAGATGCACACACGCATTGTCTTACATTCCATCGTTCCATTCTGATACACGATACTAATTCAATGACATATCAATTTGATCTAGAAATGAATCAACAAAATATTATTATTTTAGGTCTAAATTTTTATCTTTTGTGAGTGCAGAAAACAACCATCCTTTATGTATACCCTTTTCAAATCCAAATAAATAAAAATTTAATTTTATTAAAAAAAATTATAAATTAATAACAAAATTAATATTTTTTTATATACAAAATAAAAATGAGAGGCATTATTATTACTGATCAATAAAGATATCTATCAATAAAAATTTCTTAAAATAAAAAGAGGGGGGCGAGAAGATTTCATTTTATGGTAAAAAATCCATTCATCTCAGTTATTTCACAAGAAGAAAAAGACGAAAACAGAGGATCCACTGAATTTCAAATAGTTAGTTTCACCAATAGGATACGAAGACTTACTTCACATTTAGAATTACACAAAAAAGACTATTTATCTCAGAGAGGTTTACGTAAAATTCTGGGAAAACGCCAACGACTGCTGTCTTATTTGTCAAAGAAAAATAGAATATGTTATAAAGAATTAATTAATCGGTTGGATATTCGGGAGTCAAAAACCCGTTAATTTTAAGAGGCATTTTAAATTATTTGATTTATTAGATCTTGAATTTTAATGAACTTTTTTTCGTTTTCAGCAATTCATGAAAGAATGAATCGAGGAAAAACCGATGAATATACCAGCTACAAGAAAAGACCTCATGATAGTCAATATGGGCCCCCACCACCCATCAATGCATGGTGTTCTTAGACTCATCATTACTCTAGATGGTGAAGATGTTATTGATTGTGAACCAATATTGGGTTATTTACACCGAGGGATGGAAAAAATTGCGGAAAACCGAACAATTATACAATATTTGCCTTATGTAACACGTTGGGATTATTTAGCTACTATGTTCACAGAAGCAATAACTGTAAATGGACCGGAACAGTTGGGAAATATTCAAGTACCTAAAAGAGCTAGCTATATCAGAATAATTATGTTGGAGTTGAGTCGTATAGCTTCTCATCTGTTATGGCTTGGTCCTTTTATGGCGGATATTGGTGCACAAACTCCCTTTTTCTATATTTTCAGAGAAAGAGAATTAGTATATGATCTATTCGAAGCTGCCACCGGTATGAGAATGATGCATAATTATTTTCGTATCGGAGGAGTAGCGGCCGATCTACCTCATGGTTGGATAGATAAATGTTTGGATTTCTGCGATTATTTTTTAACAAGAGTTGCTGAATATCAAAAACTTATTACACGAAATCCTATTTTTTTAGAACGAGTCGAGGGAGTAGGCATTATTGGTAGAGAGGAAGTAATAAATTGGGGTTTATCGGGACCAATGCTGCGAGCTTCCGGAATACAATGGGATCTTCGTAAAGTTGATCATTATGAATGTTACGACGAATTTGATTGGGAGGTACAGTGGCAAAAAGAAGGAGATTCATTGGCTCGTTATCTAGTCCGAATTGGTGAAATGATAGAATCTATAAAAATTATTCAACAGGCTCTGGAAGGAATTCCAGGGGGACCCTATGAGAATTTAGAAATACGATACTTTGATAGAGAAAGGAATCCGGAATGGAATGATTTTGAATATAGATTTATTAGTAAAAAGCCTTCTCCTACATTTGAATTGCCGAAACAAGAACTTTATGTGAGAGTCGAAGCCCCAAAGGGAGAGCTGGGAATTTTTCTGATAGGGGATCAGAGTGGTTTTCCTTGGAGATGGAAAATCCGCCCCCCGGGTTTTATCAATTTGCAAATTCTTCCTCAGTTAGTTAAAAGAATGAAATTGGCTGATATTATGACGATACTAGGTAGTATAGATATCATTATGGGAGAAGTTGATCGTTGAAATGATAATTGATACACCAGAAGTACAAGATATTGATTCTTTTTCTAGATTAGAGTTTTTAAAAGAGGTTTATGGAATTATATGGGTGCTTATTCCTATTTTGACTCTTGTATTGGGAATCACAATAGGCGTACTGGTAATTGTATGGTTAGAAAGAGAAATATCCGCAGGGATACAACAACGTATTGGACCTGAATACGCCGGCCCTTTTGGAATTCTTCAAGCTCTAGCAGATGGGGCAAAACTAGTTTTCAAAGAAAATCTTCTTCCATCTAGGGGGGATACCCGTTTATTCAGTATCGGGCCATCCATAGCAGTCATATCAATTTTAGTAAGCTATTCAGTAGCTCCTTTTGGCTATCACCTTGTTTTAGCGGATCTCAATATCGGTGTTTTTTTATGGATTGCCATTTCTAGTATTGCTCCAATTGGACTTCTTATGTCAGGATACGGGTCAAATAATAAATATTCCTTTTTAGGTGGTCTACGAGCTGCTGCTCAATCGATTAGTTATGAAATACCATTAACTTTATGTGTGTTATCAATATCTCTACGTGCGATTCGTTGATACATAGACATAAACTTTTCTTTATTCCTTCCTTTCAAATCAAAGAAAGGGTTGGAATGAATTAAGTAGATATCTTCATTTTTTTTATTCATTATTCGGGTTGATGAACTAAATCAAATAGTTATATGAGTGAAAGAAAACAGCTTATATATAAATTCGCAGTAAAAAGATTGAGTCTCATTTTCTATGTATAAGAGTTAGAGAGTTAAGCGGAAATAAACATAAACAGAAGCGACCGTTTCCCCCAAGATTGGTTGATTAGTCATCCTGACTTGAAGCGGGCTCAAAAGATCAACCGTATTGAGTTTTCACTATCATTTGTATGTATTACCACAGGGGGGGGGGTTGAACAAAAACGAGTGGGTGGTTAGAAACACCAAGATATGTAAAGGATTAGTAATAGAGATTATGTAAATTCTCCAAAAGGACATTTTTACATAATATACAAACAAAGAATACTCATTGGGGCTTTAAGTTGGTAGAAATGATCAGGCAATACTCCCCACGACACGATTCCAATCCAGAGTATGCTCCTATCCACCGATTAAATAAATAACTATTGGGAACGAAATAATCCTTTACTTTATTTTGTAAGCCCCCTTTTTCTCAGAAATAGAAAGAAGAATAGGAACGAAAAAAAGAGAAAGAAATCCAATTCCAATAAAAAAAATAAAAAAGATACCTTTTTTATTTCCCAGATACATATTAATAGATATAGAATTTGTGTCATAATTCATGAATTAATTATAGAATTTTTTTCGTACGTGAAATAAACGGGTTATTGATATTTCTACAAGAAGTATTTTATTGAAGAATTAAGTTATTACTCAACAAAGAAGAATTTTAATTCTTATTGAAATTATTAAAGTTAAAGAAAGGGTGAGATCGATTCAGAAGTACTTTTTTATTTATTATTAAATAATTATAACAGACAGAATTCAATTGGTCTAATTTAGGACCGTCCAATAGATTTTGACTTTATACATCCTACAAACGTACCAAGATAAAATAATACTGACGCGATCCTTAGATTTATTTCTGGCCTTTAAGGAGCCGTATGAGGTGAAAATCTCATGTACGGTTCTGTAATAGCGATGATAACAGTAATGGTATCACCGACTATAATTATCTAACAGTTCAAGTACAATTGATATAGTTGAGGCGCAATCAAAATACGGTTTTTGGGGATGGAATTTGTGGCGTCAGCCTATAGGGTTTATCATTTTTATCATTTCTTCCCTAGCAGAATGTGAGAGATTACCTTTTGATTTACCCGAAGCAGAAGAAGAATTAGTAGCAGGTTATCAAACCGAATACTCGGGTATAAAATTTGGTTTATTTTATGTTGCTTCCTATCTAAACCTATTAGTTTCTTCATTATTTGTAACAGTTCTTTACTTGGGAGGTTGGAATATCTCTATTCCGGACATATATGTTTCTGAGCTTTTTGAAATAAATAAAACATGTGGAGTTTTTGGAGCGACAATTGGTATCTTTATTACATTAGCTAAAACTTATTTGTTCTTGTTCATTCCTATCACAACAAGATGGACTTTACCGAGGCTAAGAATGGACCAACTATTGAATCTTGGATGGAAATTTCTTTTACCTATTTCTCTCGGTAATCTATTATTAACAACTTCTTCCCAACTCTTTTCGCTGTAAGGTAAATTTACAACTTGTCTCAAACAAGAGAAATAAACAAACATAAAATTATTCATAATATATATTAATGATATGTTCTCTATGGTAACTGGGTTCATGAATTATGGTCAACAAACAGTACGAGCTGCAAGGTACATTGGTCAAAGTTTCATGATTACTTTATCTCACGCAAATCGTTTACCTGTAACTATTCAATATCCTTATGAAAAATTAATCACCGCGGAGCGTTTCCGCGGTCGAATCCATTTTGAATTTGATAAATGTATTGCTTGTGAAGTATGTGTTCGTGTATGTCCTATAGATCTACCCGTTGTTGATTGGAAATTGGAAACTGATATTCGCAAGAAACGGTTGCTTAATTACAGTATTGATTTCGGAGTCTGTATATTTTGTGGTAATTGCGTTGAGTATTGTCCAACAAATTGTTTATCAATGACTGAAGAATATGAACTTTCTACTTATGATCGTCACGAATTGAATTATAATCAAATTGCTTTGGGTCGTTTACCAATGTCAGTAATTGACGATTATACAATTCGAACAATTTTTAATTCGCCTCAAAAAAAAAAATAAGTAAATCTCTTGATTAAAGAATAATTTATAATTACTTTACTAAGACTATTACTTTACTAATAAATAATACTAAGGTTCATTTTTTTTTTTTTGATCTAATCTAAAGGAATCGGGTTTCTTTCGTTTTGTTTGGTCAATAACTAAAAATCCCAACTATTGATTAGTTGGTTAAGAATCACGTCTTAATTTGGATTGAAAATCCATTAATTAATCCATTAATTAATATATCTGTAATTATTTTTACATATATAGTTTCAAATGAGAACTACTCTTTCAGATAACGAATTAAATTAGTCCAATAATTGTACTTACATTTATTCATATCCCTTAGGATTTAATTAGGAATTGCTCAAAAATTATAATTTTTTTTCTGTTCGGATTTCAATAAGGTCATGAAAAACATTTCGATTTATTTATCTCTTATTTTACATATAATGGATTTGCCCGGACCAATACATGATTTTCTTTTAGTCTTTCTGGGATCGGTTCTTATACTAGGAGGTATGGGAGTGGTATTATTTACCAACCCCATTTATTCTGCCTTTTCATTGGGACTGGTTCTTGTTTGTATATCCTTATTCTATATTCTATTAAACTCCTATTTTGTAGCTGCTGCACAACTTCTTATTTACGTGGGAGCTATAAATGTTTTAATCGTATTTGCTGTGATGTTTATGAATGGTTCAGAATATTACAAAGATTTGAATCTTTGGACCGTTGGGGATGGGGTTACTTTGCCAGTTTGTACAAGTATTTTTGTTTTACTCATGATTACTATTACAGATACGTCATGGTACGGGATTATTTGGACTACAAGATCAAACCAGATTATAGAACAAGATTTGATAAGTAATAGTCAACAAATTGGAATTCATTTATCAACGGATTTTTTTCTTCCGTTTGAATTCGTTTCGATAATTCTTTTAGCCGCTTTGATAGGTGCAATTGCCGTGGCGCGACAGTAATAAATCTATAGAATTGGCAACAGCAATCCAAATAAAACTGTGTTCTGTTTTATTACATTTATTTCCCTTCAATTAAAGGTTCTTTATGTCTAAAATATAAATTATTTTATTCAATCTATTCTATTACCAATAGAATATATTCCTTTGTTCCGTACTTTTTTTTATTCTAGTCAATTGAATCTGTTTAATTGTTGTTCAGTTCATATTGAAATGAATCGAAATTGATAAGGAGTTGGTCAATGATGCTCGAGCATGTACTTGTTTTGAGTGCCTACTTATTTTCTATCGGTATCTATGGATTGATCACGAGTCGAAATATGGTTAGAGCCCTTATGTGTCTTGAACTTATATTGAATGCGGTTAATATAAATTTCGTAACATTTTCTGATTTTTTTGATAGTCGCCAATTAAAAGGAAATATTTTCTCAATTTTTGTTATAGCTATTGCAGCCGCTGAAGCAGCTATTGGTCCGGCTATTGTTTCGTCAATTTATCGTAACAGAAAATCAACTCGTATCAATCAATCAAATTTGTTGAATAAGTAGTATTAATAATCATATAAATTCTAATATTCATAAATTATAATTACCATGACCATACATTACGTATAATACATGTTTTCGAAAATGTAAAAAATCAATGTAAGAAATCAAAGTATCTTGGTTCTATCACACGGGTCGATCCAGAATTAGATTGATTATAAAAATTCTGATAAATTATTGATTCATCTGGTGTCTAAATATATGATTCATTTACAAGTTTACTAGATCGAAAATTTCTGACATTTTAAAATTTATAGATCCAATGTCACATTCAGTAAAGATTTATGATACGTGTATAGGGTGCACTCAATGTGTGCGAGCCTGCCCAACAGATGTATTAGAAATGATACCTTGGGACGGATGTAAGGCTAAGCAAATTGCTTCCGCTCCAAGAACAGAGGACTGTGTCGGTTGTAAGAGATGTGAATCCGCCTGTCCAACGGATTTCTTGAGTGTTCGAGTTTATTTATGGCATGAAACAACTCGAAGTATGGGTCTAGCTTATTAATACGTTCCAGAAAACCCTACTTTAAATACATTTTTTTTATCTTTAC